TTATCTTCATTCTGAAATGCGTATTGATAATTCTGTTTTAAGTGATAGTGACAATTACAGCGATAATTACATTTTTGATGAAAGTCAGACTACCGCTAAGACAAATGGTAGGGATAAGAATCTTGAGGTCACTAAAAAATACAGCAATTTATGGATTCAATGTGAAAATTGTTATGAATTAAATTATAAGAAATTGTTGAAGTCAAAAACGAACATTTGTGATGAATGCGGATATCATTTGAAAATGAGTAGTTCAGAGAGAATCGAACTCTCGATTGATCCAGGTACTTGGGATCCTATGGATGAAGACATGGTCTCAACGGATCCCATTGAATTTCATTCGGAGGAGGAACTCTATAAAGATCGTATTCATTCTTATCAAAAAGAGACGGGGTTAACCGAAGCCGTTCAAACAGGTATAGGTCAACTAAATGGCATTCCTGTAGCAATAGGTGTTATGGATTTTAAGTTTATGGGAGGTAGTATGGGATCTGTAGTAGGAGAGAAAATCACTCGTTTGGTTGAGTATGCTACTAATAAAAATATACCCCTTATTATAATATGTGCTTCCGGCGGGGCACGCATGCAAGAAGGAAGTTTGAGCTTGATGCAAATGGCTAAAATTTCGTCGGCTTTATTTGATTATCAATCAAATAAAAAGTTATTTTATGTATCAATTCTTACATCCCCTACTACTGGGGGGGTGACAGCGAGTTTTGGTATGTTGGGAGATATCATTATTTCCGAACCCAACGCCTACATTGCATTTGCGGGTAAAAGAGTAATTGAAGAAACATTGAATACAAAAGTACCTGAGGGTTCACAAGAAGCTGAATATTTATTCGATAAGGGTTTATTTGATCCAATTGTACCACGTAATCCTTTAAAAGGCGTTCTAAGTGAGTTATTTCAGTTGCACGCTTTCTTTCCTTTGAATCAAAATTCGATCGAACAGTAAGGTCAATTATTTTTTTTTGTCACAAAAAAGTAGTTAGTTGTCGTAATCAACCAAAGTCAAAATGATAAAGAATCCATTATAATAGAATACTGGAGATGGGGTTTTCGTGGTTGCAATACTAATTCTATAACTATAGTTGCGGATAAATTGTTTTTTTTATTTGACTTCATATTCCATTCCTGATTACTAATCAGAGAGAGCCTCTATTCTATACAACATTCTTACTTCTGCTTCTGTAAATTGAAAATTTGGCAAATAAAACGAATTTTATCTTTCTTACATATGGAAAATTCTAAAAAAAAGCCTTTTGCATCTTAATATTTTTCTTGTCGGAGAGTCTCCGTTTTGACTAACAAGAGAATATCTCTTGGGATTCGTTAGAATCTTTCGGGACTTTGTAAGCAACTCTTTCTTTATTTATATTGAATTAAAAGACAAGAGCAAAAGAAAAATAAAAGGTGAAGAATAAAAAAGTTGATTATCAAACATATATTTTTTATGGCGACGGCTAATTAAGTTAGTTATACATTTCTTGAACTTAGTATATACTATACTCACTTAGATATAATTAGTATAATTATATAGAATTAGAATTCTAATTAAGTTAAGATAATTTTAGAACAATATAACAAATAGGTACAAATAGTAAATCGAGGTACCCATTCTATGACAGATATAAACCTTCCCTCTATTTTTGTGCCTTTCGTAGGCCTAGTATTTCCGGCAATTGCAATGGCTTCTTTATTTCTTCATGTTCAAAAAAACAAGATTGTTTAGGCTAGATGGTGAGGCTAAATCCCATTTTTTCACGACTTAGACTTTATTGAATCATAACACGGATATCTATCTATTTATTTATTGGAAAGTGGAATATGGTATAATACATGATTTCTTTCGAACATAAGTGCAAGACATGCGAAACCTGATATAGGAGTAAATTCATTTTAACTATTTTCAAATCAATAGATCAGGACGGGTCAAGCCATGTTTGAAATAGAAAGTCAATGCTTGTAGATATCTAAGGCGGGGTCATATGAAGGGGACGATTTTCGATCGAACGGTTTTTATGAATTACCCCGACAGGTTCACATTCGAATAGTTCTAGTTGATGAGAGTTACTTCAGAAACAAAATAGCGTTAAGTAAAGTAAAAGTATAAGTGAAATTAATTTTTGTTATTCTATCAATTCAATTAAGTCAAATTAAATGCAACTAGATTAGTATGAATTGGCGATCAGAACGTATACGGATAGAACTTATAAGGGGGTCTCGAAAAACAAGTAATTTCTGCTGGGCCTTTATCCTTTTTTTAGGTTCATTAGGATTTTTATTAGTTGGAACTTCCAGCTATCTTGGTAGGAATTTGATATATTTCTTTCCCTCTCAACAAATAATTTTTTTCCCACAGGGGATCGTGATGTCGTTCTATGGGATCGCAGGTCTCTTTATTAGCTCCTATTTGTGGTGCACAATTTCGTGGAATGTAGGTAGTGGTTATGATCTATTCGATAAAAAAGAAGGAATAGTGTATATTTTTCGTTGG